TCTACAGTACACAAAAGTAGGAATGGCATAATAAGATTTGAATCTAAAAACAAAAGGGGATATGGCGAAATCGGTAGACGCTACGGACTTAATTGGATTGAGCCTTGGTATGGAAACTTACTAAGTGATAACTTTCAAATTCAGAGAAACCCTGGAATTAAAAAAGGGCAATCCTGAGCCAAATCCTGTTTTCCGAAAACAAACAAGAGTTCATAAAGACAGAATAAAAAAAAGGATAGGTGCAGAGACTCAATGGAAGCTGTTCTAACAAATGGAGTTGACTGTCTTGCATTAGTTAAAGCAATCCCTTCGTTCAAATTTCAGCAAGGAGAAAGTAAAGGATAACCCTATATGCATACATATACGTACTGAAATACTATCTCAAATGATTCATTTTGATTAATTATGACCCAAATCCATATTCTTTTTATATTTATCTGAAAAAAATCAAATAAAATAATAAATAATTGTTTTGAATCGATTCAAAATTGAAGAAAGGATCGAATATTAATTGATCAAATCATTTACTCCATAGTCTGATAAATAACTAATTCATCATACGAGAATAAAGATAGAGTCCCATTCTACATGTCAATATTGACAACAAGGAAATTTTTAGTAAGAGGAAAATCCGTCGATTGTAGAAATCGTGAGGGTTCAAGTCCCTCTATCCCCAAAAAAGCGTTCGACGCCCTAATTATTTATCCTATTCTCTCTTTTCATTAATGGTTCAAAATTCATTATCTTTCTCATTCATCCGATTCTTTCACAAATGTAATTGGGCTGAAATTTTTTTTTCTTTTCACAAATCTGGTTCTAGATATGATACACGTACAAATGAACATCTTTGAGCAAACCAAACAATTCCCATTAGACATTGGAATACTTAACAATCAAAATCATTACTCGGACTGAAAGAATTCGTCTTTTTCTTTTAAAGATACAAAGCATTCCAGGGCCTAGATAAAGCTTTAGAATACTTTTTCATCTTTTTTTTAATTGACATAGACTCAAACCAGTTAGTAAAATAAGAAAGACGGCGTGTCGGAAATGGTCGGGATAGCTCAGCTGGTAGAGCAGAGGACTGAAAATCCTCGTGTCACCAGTTCAAATCTGGTTCCTGACACATGATTAATTTATGTATGAGTATCGATTCTACAACTTAATTAAATTAATTGATATAAATCGACATACATATTGATTAATATGTATAGATCATGATAGGTACTTGTGTATTTAGGGATCTGTAGATATAGCCTTTTTAGATGAGTATATATGTTATAAAATAAAGTATGTAACAAAAAAATTAGATTATGTTTCCTTATTTGTATTTGTTCACAATGTGTTTCCTCTCGGTCAAAACGAACGTTAATCCTTATTATTATTAAACTTAAATAAGTTGGTTAAAAGACTTATAGGGTCTACTTTATAAAAGTTGAAGGGTGGGAATATACGAAAGTCATTTCAGATATGGTACAAATAGAATCCGCTCCTCTTTCATTTATTTGTATTTTATTTCATATTCTATTTCTTCATTCCCCCCTATGTGACTTTATATAGCTCATCTAAGAGATGTGCGCGGTACAAAATTCATGATGCAGAACTCGTTTAGTTCAGCTTATTAGCTCGGCTCAAATATTTTCAAAATTAGAATCCAACAAATCCCTAATAGAATTGTCTTTTTTTATTTAGTCTATCCATATTTATAATAATTTGAATGAGAATTCAAAAATTCTGTTGATCTATAAGAGAACGTACAAATATTTCCTGAATATCTGGAGTTGTAACACTGACAATTTGTTTCTTATTCTTTAATAAGCATCTTGTATTTCATAAAAATTGGGGGTAATATAATCCTTACGTAAGGGCCACCCTATCCAACTTTCCGGCATTAAGATACGTTTCAGACGTGGATGATTCTCATAAGAGATTCCCAACAGATCATATGATTCCCTTTCTTGAAAATCCGCACTTTTCCAAACCCAGAAAACAGACGGAATTTTAGGATTCTTCCTTGGAGTAAATACTTTTATACATACTTCTTCTGGTTGATCTATACCATATTCTATTCTCGTAAGATGATATACACTAGTTAAAAGTCCGCCCGGTGCTACATCATAAGCACATTGGGAGCGCAGATAATTGTAACCATATACATATAGAATGACAGCAATGGAATGCCAATCCTCGGACTTTATTTGTAAAGTCTCTATTCCTTGGTAATCAAAGCCCAAAGATCTATGAACTAGCCCATGTTTGACCAGCCAAACCGACAAAGGACCCTGCATCTTTTTTCTCTCTCCCGTTTTTTTATTTGTATTTTTTTATTTGTATAAGTATTTCACAGTTATGATGAAGAAATGAAGATTGATTTGCTCTTTGTTATTCTGTACAAAAAAATCCTTCGTCTAATTTACTAATTCATGGGATGATACTGACCTTTTGTATTTAAAAAATGTTTCAGAAGAGATCTTTGAAGTAGACGGTGGTTGATAGAACA